ACTATGTAAAAAAAAATAAGAAAATATCCTCGGGTTTAGAAGGAATTGTCCGTATAGGAATTAAAAAAAGAATAGATTTGATTCAAGTCATAATTTATATTGGATTTCCCAATTTATTAATAGAAGGACGAACACGGGGAGTTGAGGAATTACAGATGAATGTACAAAAAGAGTTTCATTCTGTAAATAGGAGACTCAACATTGCTATCAAAAGAATTGAAAAGCCTTATGGACAACCTAATATTCTTGCAGAATATATAGCTTTACAATTAAAAAATAGAGTCTCATTTCGAAAGGCAATGAAAAAAGCTATTGAATTAACTGAACAAACGGGTACAAAAGGAATTCAAGTGCAAATTGCAGGGCGTATCGACGGAAAAGAGATTGCACGTGTCGAATGGATCAGAGAAGGCAGGGTTCCTTTACAAACAATTCGCGCTAAAATTGATTACTGTTCCCATACAATTAGAACTATCTATGGAGTCTTAGGCATCAAAATTTGGATATTTGTAAACCAAGAATAAGAAAATAAGAATAATGGACCTTTCTTTATCTCGCCATTCTGCTCATCGATAGAAAAAATTTAGAAACTTTTTTCTTTTTTTTTCTTAATCAAATAAAAACGAACAATTATAATTATATAAGGTTGAATAAAAATTTGATTTACCCTTTAATTTAAATTTAATTTAAATTTTAGTATAATTGCTATGCTCAGTGTGTGACTCGTTAATTTTTTCTTTAGAGTTGAGAATTGAGATTGAAAAAAAAAAAAGGCTGACCCCACTATAAACTTAGTAACTATAAAAACTAAAGAAACTCAAAACTAATAACCAACTTATTGCTTCGTATTGTCGAGATCCCAAGAAACAGTCACTATATGACTGAATCGATCATATAGTTGTAGCAACTGAAATTCTTTTCATAAAAAAGAAATCTGATTATGAATTGTGAAAAAAAGGGATGTGGAAAAAAGGAAGGATGATAGAAAGAGAGAATAAAGATCTCAATGATATATGATTCCCATATGTATGGTTTATGAAGAATTACCCCATAAAAAAGGCAGTGTTATAAAGCATCAACATCAAATAAAAATACAAAATATACAATTACAATAGAATAAGAAATATACAAATAAAAAATAGAAATAAAATAGAAACATAGAAGAAAATATAAGAAATATAATAAAAAAATTAAATTAAAATAATAATCTAAATAATCTAATCAATATGGATAATATAGTCAGTCTATTATGTATGTAATAAGATAGATAAAGAAATAATAAGATATCAAAGATAGAAAAATAGATAATAGAAATAATAAAAAATAGAGAATAATTGAATTGAGCTTCGAGTTAATAAAAACTGAGGAGATTGACTCGGAAACAAATAACAGATTTTGTTGAGAGCTCCATTGCAGAGTTCAGGCCTAAGCATTAATAGAGAAGCTATGGGAACGATGGAACCTGTGATTACATAGGATTTTCTTGAAAACAAATCAATCCTAATGATTCATTGGGTAGGATGGCGGAATGGACCAAGAGAAAATGGATTTTTTCTTCTAAATGGTCATGAATTGACCCTACAAATGAAGGAGGAAAGAGTCAATATTCGCCCGCGAAACCTTTCTTTATTTTTATTTAATTAAAGAATTTTATTTATTGGATGACTGTTGGCGTGATTCAATAGAGGTAAAGTAAAATACTTTAGAAATTTTGATAAAAGAAAGAAGCATTATATATACAACTACCTATGTAACAAATTCAATATAAAAAAATTAGTATATTCTTTCTTAGAATGAAATACATAAATACATGTGTATATGTAATATTATTGAAATTGAATCATTTCATTCGCGAGGAGCTGGATGAGAAGAAACTCTCATGTCCAGCTTTGCAGTAGAGATGGAATTCAGAAATAACCATCAACTATAACCCCAAAAGAACCAGATTTCGTAAACAACATAGAGGTAGAATGAAAGGAATATCTTGCCGAGGCAATCATATTTGTTTTGGCAGATACGCTCTTCAGGCACTTGAACCTGCTTGGGTCACAGCTAGACAAATAGAAGCAGGGCGAAGAGCAATGACACGATATGCGCGTCGTGGTGGAAAGATATGGGTACGTATCTTTCCCGACAAACCTGTTACTCTAAGACCTACAGAAACACGTATGGGTTCGGGCAAGGGATCCCCCGAATATTGGGTATCTGTTGTTAAACCGGGCCGAATACTTTATGAAATGAGTGGAGTATCAGAAACTGTAGCCAAAGCTGCTATGAAAATAGCAGCATGCAAAATGCCTATACGAACTCAATTTGTTATTTCAGGATAGGTAAACAAAAGTAAAAGAAGAAAAAGAAGAAGAAGTATTGAGAATGAAAAAAAAAACCACGGATTTCTTTATCTCTGGACAGACAATATTTATTTTTTCCATTATCCCTTGCATTGAAATAAGAGATTCAAATAAAAATGATATGATTCAACCTCAGACCCTTTTGAATGTAGCGGATAACAGTGGAGCTCAAGAATTGATGTGTATTCGAATCATAGGAACTGGTAATCACCGATATGCTCATATTGGCGATGTTATTGTTGCTGTAATAAAAGAAGCAGTGCCCAACATGCCTATAGAAAGATCAGAAATAATTAGAGCTGTGATTGTACGCACGTGTAAAGAACTCAAACGTGATAATGGCATGATAATACGATATGATGACAATGCAGCGGTTATCATTGATCAAGAAGGAAATCCAAAAGGAACTCGAATTTTTGGTGCGATTGCTCGAGAATTGCGACAATTGAATTTTACTAAAATAGTTTCATTAGCACCTGAAGTCTTATAGATGAAAAATAGGATATATCCTATCTATATATATAGAATATATCGTATGGAATATTTATATTTATAATATTCAAATATCTGAAATAAATTTGATTAATAGAATAGATAGAATAGATTGTATCTCATGCATATACTTTAAATTTCTAATAATTTTTTATAATTTAAGAATTTCAAAAAAAAAAAAAATTCAATAAAAAATAAAACAAAAAAGAAGCATGTTGATTATATCAAAATTAGGAGGCACCAATAACTATAGTTCGTCATGGGTAGGGACATTATTGCCGATATATTAACTTCTATAAGAAATGCTGACATAGATCAAAAGGGAAGAGTTCAAATAGTATCTACTAATATCACTAAAAACATTGTGAAAATACTTTTACGAGAAGGTTTTATTGAAAATGTTCGAAAACATCAAGAAAATCAAAAAAAATTCTTGGTTTTAACTTTACGACATAGAAAGACTAGGAAAGGAAATAAAATAATTTTAAAGCGTATCAGCCGACCCGGTCTACGAATATATTCCAACTATCAACGAATTCCTAAAATTTTAGGCGGAATGGGAATTGTAATTCTTTCTACTTCTCGAGGTATAATGACAGATCGAGAAGCTCGACTAGAAAAAATTGGAGGAGAAATTTTGTGTTATATATGGTGATTTTCCTGGGTACCCTAATTTTCTCTCGAACTTACTATTTGTAAAATAGAGAGGAGAAGTGAATTATAGAACTCTTCCTCTATTAGTTGATACTTAAAGGGGGTTCCCTGGAATGAAAGAACAAAAATTAATTCATGAGGGTTTAATTACTGAATCACTTCCCAACGGTATGTTCCGAGTTCAGTTAGATAATGAAGATCTAATTCTAGGTTATATTTCAGGAAGAATCCGGCGCAGTTTTATACGTATACTACCCGGAGATAGAGTCAAAATTGAAATGAGTCGTTATGATTCAACCAGGGGACGTATAATTTATAGACTTCGCAAAAAAGATTCGAACGATTAGATCATTCTTTTAAACATCCTTTTCGTAGGGATATAATTTGAAGTTCAAAAATGCAATAAACTGATTTTTTTTTTCAAAAAAAAAAAAAAAATAGATTCAGAATGAAAGTAAGGAATGATAAATATGAAAATAAGGGCTTCTGTTCGTAAAATTTGTGAAAAATGTCGCTTGATTCGTAGGCGGGGGCGAATTAGAGTCATTTGTTCCAATCCGAGACATAAACAGAGACAGGGGTAATCCTTCTCAAGTTTTAAATCAAGAACTTTTTAAAAGAAAAACTCATGTACATGTTAAATGTACATGTAAAAAGAAAGAAGAAAGAATTTGTTTTCATATGAAATGTATATTCCTTTATCTGTATCTTTATGTAGATTTCTGATTCTTCTTTCTTTTTATTTTATTCTTATGAATATGATCTAATAAAATATGACAAAACCTATAGCAAAAATTGGTTTACGTAAGAATGCACGTATTGGTTCAAATAAGAGTGAACGTAGAATACCAAAAGGAGTTATTCATGTTCAAGCGAGTTTCAACAATACTATTGTAACTGTTACAGACGTACGAGGTCGGGTGGTTTCTTGGGCTTCCGCAGGTACTTCTGGATTCAGAGGTACAAGAAAGGGAACACCCTATGCTGCTCAAGCCGCGGCATTTAATGCTATTCGTACATTAGTGGATCAGGGTATGCAACGAGCAGAAGTTATGATAAAGGGTCCAGGTCTCGGAAGAGATGCGGCATTACGAGCCATTCGTAGAAATGGGATGCTATTAAGTTTCGTACGTGATGTAACACCCATGCCGCATAATGGATGTCGCCCCCCTAAAAAAAGACGTGTGTAGAAATAAGAATTCAAGAGATTCCAAGAGAAATAAATGATTCAATGATCTGATCCAATAATCATAAATAAAAGAAAAATAAGAGTATGGTTCGAGAAGAAGTAGCAGGATCCACTCGAACACTACAGTGGAAATGTGTTGAATCAAGAGTAGACAGCAAGCGTCTTTATTATGGTCGTTTCGTTTTGTCCCCGCTTATGAAAGGTCAAGCCGATACCATAGGTATTGCCATGCGAAGGGCTTTACTTGGAGAAATAGAAGGAACATGTATCACACGTGCAACATCTGAAAATGTGCTGCATGAATATTCTACAATAGCAGGTATTGAAGAATCAGTACATGAGATTTTAATAAATTTGAAAGAGATTGTATTGAGAAGTAATCTCTATGGAGTTAGGGACGCATCCATTTGCGTCAGGGGTCCAAAATACATAACAGCTCAAGATATCATCTCACCACCTTCTGTAGAAATAGTTGATACGACACAACATATAGCTAACCTGACAGAACCAATTGATTTGTGTATTGAATTACAAATCAAGAGAGATCGCGGATATCGTATGAAATCCACAAACGACTCTCACGATGGAAGTTATCCTATAGATATTGTATCTATGCCTGTTCGAAATGCGAATTATAGTATTCATTCTTATGGGAATGGGGATGAAAAACAAGAGATACTCTTTCTAGAAATATGGACGAATGGAAGTTTAACTCCTAAAGAAGCACTTTATGAGGCTTCTCGTAATTTGATTGATTTATTGATTCCTTTTCTACATGCAGAGGAAGAGGGCATGAATTTCGAGGAAAATGAAAACAGATGGAATCTGCCCCTTTTTTCCTTTCAAGACAGATTCACTAATCTCAAGAAAAACAAAAAAGGAATTCCATTGACATGTATTTTTATTGACCAATCAGAATTGTCTTCCAGGACCTATAATTGTCTCAAAAAGTCCAATATACATACATTATTGGACCTTTTGAGTCACAGTCAAGAAGATCTTATGAAAATGAAATATTTTCGAATAGAAGATGTAAAACAGATATTGGGCACTCTACAGAAGCATTTTGCAATCAATTTACCTAAGAAAAAGTTTTCATTTTAAATCCATTGGAATTTTTTCTTTTTTTTTAGTTTTTAGAAATAAATAATAAATAAAGAATAGAATAAGTTTTTAATCTCCGACACGGTCCATATATTTGCAGAATAGATCATAATAAGATTGATGTATCTAAGGAAGATCCAGAAGGGGATCTTCCCTAGATACCTATGTCGTGATATTTCACGGTTTAATCAATTTGAAAAAGACCTAAAGTTAGAGATTTCTCAATAGGTAAAGTTGCTCCAATACCTAACCAAAGAGCTACTGCGGTACCGATCAAAAAGACTGTTGTAGCTACTGGACGACGAAATGGATTTTGGAATTTATTGATATTCTCCAAAAAAGGTACTGTCAATAATCCTATTGGTACTGAAACCATTAAAAGAACACCCAATAACTTATTGGGTACTGTGCGAAGTATTTGAAATACGGGAAAGAAGTACCATTCGGGTAATATTTCCAACGGAGTTGCAAACGGATCCGCTGGTTCACCAATCATTGACGGCTCTAGAACTGCTAAACCCACATTACATGCAATAGTGCCTAGAATTACTACTGGAAAAATATATAAAAGATCATTGGGCCATGCAGGTTCTCCATAATAATTATGTCCCATCCCTTTAGCCAATTTAGCTCTTAATACAGGATCATTCAAATCAGGTTTCTTTGTTATTTGGATAGGTGAATTCTTGTGGATCCATCCCCCAAAGGAACCGGACATGATAATTTTTTATCATCCGGCTCGAGCAAGAATCAAAAGAATCACAGAAATAGATCCATAGAACATAAATAGGTCCATAGAAGATCTATATTTCATATATATCTACATATATAATGTAGAATGACTCTATGTAAGAAAAGATTTATAAAATTCCATTTCTCCGAGTTTCAACGATTCATTATTAATTGCAAAGAATTCAGTTCTGGCAATAAGGAAATGCTCAATATCCAAGTAGGCTTACAAATTTGATCATGATCAAGTGCTTTTTGGATTGTCTCATGTCTTTTGGTTGGTATTTATCCCCACAACATCTCAATTGTATTACATACAAAAATACAAAATTTTCACTTGTTACTAATAAAGTCTAGCCCCTGTTCTTCTTTAGATCCCCTATTTAACTCCAATAGTATCATAGATTCAGGGTCGATGCAGAGGGAATGAATGCATCTACATACTATAAATTAATTATAAGAAAATTACTAAAAAAAAAAAAAGAAAAATCAAAAAAAAAGTGGAATAAATAGAACATTGGATCATTCTATTCTAGGGATCTTACGGAGCCTGTTCATGCATGACATGATTCGGGTATGATCATAGAAAATATTCTCCTCAAGCGAACCGGCCTATCCTATGCTACATAAAGGGACTGACGTGATGGTTGGATGCGGAGACACGCTAGGTTGTGAATTCCAACGTGGCGGATAAAATCATATATCTGCATGGACCAATCAATAGTTCAAGTCACACACTCCCATAATCCATCCTCTTTTAAAAAAATATACTTCAACTATTTGATTCGTATTAAATTATCAAATAAACAATACTTCAGAGTTGAATAGAAGTATCCAAATAACATGCCTTATTTTTAAATAATCCATATTTATAGCAATGAAAGACTCTTGTTCCTCCCCGATATGATAAATTACAAATATCTATGATCTGCCTTCTCTATAAAGGACCCGAAATACCTTGCTTACGTATCATTGGAAAGTGCATTAACATAAATACGGCAGTAAGAAGAGGCAATACAAAAGTATGTAAACTATAAAAACGAGTCAAAGTAGACTGGCCCACACTAGCACTTCCACGTAATAATTCTACCAAAGGTGATCCTATTATAGGAATAGCTTCAGGCACGCCTGTTACAATTTTTACTGCCCAATAGCCAATTTGGTCCCGGGGTAAGGAATAACCAGTTACGCCAAAAGATGCGGTCAATACACCAAGAACCACCCCTGTAACCCAAGTTAATTCGCGGGGTTTTTTAAAACCACCTGTGAGATACACACGAAATACGTGCAAAATCATCATTAGAACCATCATACTTGCTGACCATCGATGAACTGATCGAATTAACCAACCAAAGTTGACCTCAGTCATTATGTATTGAACAGAGGAAAAAGCCTCTGTAACAGTTGGACGATAGTAAAAGGTCATAGCAAAACCCGTAGCTACTTGTACTAAAAAACAAGTAAGCGTAACCCCCCCTAGACAATAAAATATGTTGACATGAGGAGGAACATATTTACTAGTTATATCATCTGCAATCGCTTGAATCTCGAGACGTTCCTCGAACCAATCATATACTTTATTGAGATAGGTAACCCAAGAAAGACTCCCCCTCTGAGAGCCGTATATGAGAATTTCATCTCGTACGGCTCAAACCGAAACACACAAATACTGGGTTCAACGGATATGGAATAGAGAGTTTCAAACTTCTTGTGGCTTAGCCGCTTGACTCGATTTGACCCAAAGATACGAAGTAAGAAAAATCCGGAATCTCTTCTTTGTGATGATAATGCTAAGAAATAAAATCTCAAGTTGGCTCATCTATCTTTCTTTATGTTAATCGTGATAGGCCTCTTGAATCTTCTCTTCCCTATCTTTTTTTTTTGTTTGATAGGAATTCTCTTGTTGAGACCCTATGAATCAATTGAAACCTCAGATTCATACTAGAACCACGATGATTTAAGAAAGCCAAAACTAAACTCAAAGGTTTTCTGAGTAAAAACCATTGGATCATCACTTCTTCAATGAATGTAATAACTCAACAAAATATAGAGAAAGAGGTTTATTTTGGTCAAAAGAAGTATGAAAGAAAAAATTGTTTTATTTATAAAAGACCTATTTCCATTTTTTTTTTAATCCGGTTGCGAGGTCTGAATAATAGGTATGAATCATAGTTCAAATATTTCTTTTCTTGATCTATTCTATATAGTCCGTGCTTCAGAGACTATAATAAATATCTGACGAGGTAGAATCATCTTGATAGAGATGACAGGTCCATTCTCTGTATTATCAATAGGATCAATTATAACAAGTCACACGCTCATATTCCGGAAATGAAATATCAAAACAAATAAATTTCACGATCGAACTACCAGAATGAAATCCAAATCTTAGGTAATATTAAGTTGAAGTATTAAGTAAGTATAAGTAAAATACTAATTTTTGATTGAAAAACTAGGACTTCCTAGTTTTTATGAACTAATTCATTGAAATTCCATCCAGTAAAACAGATGAATTATAAATTTCTAAAATAATAGATAGAAATATTGCAAATAGAGCCATTGCAACTCCCATAAGTGGTGTAGTCCCCCACCCTGGAGCTACTTTTCCATATTCCGAATTCAATGGTTTCAATAAACTCCCTACGCCAGTTCGTCTTGGCCCAGATCTAGAACTACTCTCAACGGTTTTTGTAGCCATAAATCCTCTTTCATCATGGGTTGAAATCTGTTGACTTTGTATACCATTCCGTTGTAGTTGTAAATAAACGACATTATCGTGATCCTTTGTGATCTTGAAATTATCGAAAAAATGGAAACAGCAACCCTAGTCGCCATCTCCATATCCGGTTTACTTGTAAGCTTTACTGGGTATGCCTTATATACCGCTTTTGGGCAACCCTCTCAAAAATTAAGAGATCCCTTCGAAGAACATGGGGACTAGTTGAAGTAATGAGCCCCATATTCATATTGGGGCTCATTACTTCAATGGAAATAATGAAAAATCATTTCATTTTTTTAGTTGGAACTTTAGGTGGTTCTCGAAAAAAGATAGCGAAAAAAATTATCCCTAAAGTTGAAACTAAGAGGAATGTATAAACCAATGCTTCCATAGATTTGATCGTGGTTTACAATTATAGCTTCCACACCTATTCATTTTGGATCATTTACTAAATAAATTCTAAATTGAGATTTACAATTTACTATGACTATATATATATAGTCATATCTTATTAATTCTTATTAATTCTATTTCTTCTATATTTATATTGTATTATTCTTATTCTATTTCTAATTTTTTTTATATAGTATTCTAATAGTCTAATAAAATATATTATTTTATTTATATCTATTTATATTATCTATTTATACATAAAAATTATACATAAAAATAAGAAAAATATAGAAAGAAAATAGAAAATAAATAGATATTTATATAATTTATATATTAGTATTGGTATATTAGATTAATAATTAGATTAATCTATTAGGAAATATTGAATATGAAATGAAATAGATAATAGATTCAATTAATATAGAAAAGAGAAATTCTAGCTTAATTATAGAAATTAACAAATTATAAATACTAAATAGCTAAATACTATATAACTCTATATAAATATAATAGAAATTTAAATACTCTAAATACCAGAGTAAAATAAAAAAAAATAGAGACAAAAGATGGCAAAGGAATTTTGTATCAGACTACTTGTTTCCTTGTAGTTGGATCTCCAAGTTTTTGGAATGCTCCAAATTCCACTTGAGCATCCAAATCTGGATCAATACCGGCAAAAACATCTCTGAACAAGGTTCTGGCGCCGTGCCAAATGTGTCCGAAAAAGAAGAGCAAAGCAAACGTAGCATGCCCAAAAGTGAACCAACCCCTTGGACTGCTACGAAAAACACCATCGGATTTCAAAGTAGCCCGGTCTAATTCAAAAATTTCACCTAATTGGGCACGTCTAGCATATTTTTTTACAGTAGCAGGATCACTATAAATGACTCCATTGAGTTCGCCACCATAGAACTCAACAGTTACCCCTACTTGTTCAACACTATACTTGGATTCTGCCCTTCTAAAAGGAACATCGGCCCTCACAATTCCGTCTCCATCTACCAAAACTACCGGAAATGTTTCAAAAAAGGTAGGCATACGACGTACAAAGAGTTCGCGCCCTTCTTTATCTCTAAATATAGGGTGCCCTAACCACCCAACAGCTATTCCATCCCCACTATCCATTGAGCCTGCTCTGAATAATCCTCCTTTTGCCGGATTATTACCAATGTAATCGTAAAAAGCTAATTTTTCGGGAATTTTAGACCAAGCTTCCGACAAGCTCAGATTTTCGGCTAGTCCGGCCCCAACTCTTCTATATATTTCTTGCTGGAAGTACCCCTGATCCCACTGATAACGAGTGGGGCCAAATAATTCGATTGGGGTAGTTGCTGAACCATACCACATAGTTCCAGCAACAACGAAAGCTGCAAAAAAAACAGCAGCAATACTACTGGAAAGCACAGTTTCAATATTACCCATGCGTAATCCTTTGTATAGACGTTGAGGCGGACGGACACTAAGATGAAATAGACCCGCTAATATGCCCAATGTACCTGCTGCAATATGATGAGAAGCTATTCCCCCCGGAACAAAAGGATCAAAACCTTCCGCACCCCACGCTGGATTTACAGATTGTACTTTTCCGGTTAGTCCATAAGGATCAGACACCCATATTCCAGGACCATATAAGCCTGTTACATGAAATGCACCAAAGCCAAAGCAAGCGACTCCTGAAAGAAATAAATGAATTCCAAAGATCTTGGGCAAATCTAAAGAAGGTTTTCCCGTACGTTCATCACAGAATATTTCTAGGTCCCAATACACCCAATGCCAGATAGCTGCCAAGAAGCACAAGCCAGAAAACAAAATATGTGCCCCAGCCACGCCTTCATAACTCCAAATGCCCGGATTCGTTATAGTTCCTCCCGAGATACTCCAACCCCCCCACGAATTGGTTATTCCTAAACGAGTCATGAAGGGTATAACGAACATACCTTGTCTCCACATTGGATCAAGAACAGGGTCAGAGGGATCAAAAACCGCTAATTCATATAGAGCCATCGAGCCGGCCCAACCAGAAACTAGAGCTGTATGCATTATATGTACAGAAAGTAATCGACCGGGATCATTCAATACAACAGTATGAACACGATACCAAGGCAAACCCATGTAAATACCCCTTTCTGAAAAAGAAATAGACATTATGTAACTTTATCGCATTGGAAAAGACTAGGCCGTGTATTTCACCTGTTCGGTAGATTTTGTATAGGAAAAGATTTATATTTATTTGTATTCCCTTCTTTTCTTTTTAATGAAATAGAAAGAGAAGGGAACAATTCTATTTATTTCTATTTAGAAGAACAAAGAGAAACAGATCTTATTCTATACTCGATAAGTACCAATACGCAATGGGAGGATTTTGAGGGAAAAAAATGCATAGATACTTTTTATAATTCGAAATCATTCGAACAATCAGCTGATCTGATCGATTCCGTTCGTTACAATTTTTCTTTATTCATTCTGTCTTCCTCTATGAACCTTCCAGTCCTATATTTCTATATATTCCTATATCTAAAGTATATATCTATATACTAATATTCTAAATTAGAATCTATATACTTAATATATACTCTAAATACTCTAATTCTATCTAGATAATAATATATCTATTTAATAATATTAAGTTCTATTTTCTATAATATATAGAATAGAATAGAATATAGAAAGAAAATGAAAAGATATAAAAATAGAATGAATATTCTAGAAAATAAATAGATAGAATATATTAGATTAGAATCTAGAAAAATATAGAAATATGCTAATACTACTAATACTAATATTATAAGATATAAAAATAGAAAATAAAAAATATATATATATAGAATATAAAAATAGAAAAAATAGAAAAGAAAGAGAAAAAATGATGAAGACAATAAAACCCATTGTTACGTTTCCATATTAAAGTAAAGTATAGTACTTCATTTTTTTATCTTAATGCCCATTGGTGTTCCAAAAGTACCTTTTCGGAATCCTGGAGAGGAAGATGCAGCTTGGGTTGACGTATAGTGCGACTTGTCAGACATATGGATCATATGGTATTTCCCCGTTATCTCCCCCGATCGAGTATTCTCTATTTCGCCCAATCCAATAAATAGATATTCAATCTTGTATTGATTGAACAATCAATAATTTGGAGCGTGAAGCACAAAAATTCCTATTGGGGATGAATATTATCAATTAAAATAATTGATGGTTTACTTGGACTGATAAAGTATCCAGGCTCCGTTCAGAGAATACCAAATTGGAAATGGTAAGAGTAAAAGTAATAGAATGGGAGTGTAAATGTAGTAATATAAATAAGAAATATTAAATAGAAATAGAAAAAAAAAATATAAAAAATATAATAATATTAGTATAATAATATTAGATAATTAAATAAGAAATATTAAATAAAGAATATAAAAATAAAATATAAATTTAATTAAAGTATTAATAAATTATGAAATTCATTAATAATGAAATAGAATATAATATAATTTACTATAATAGACTATAATAGAATATTCTAATATAATCTATTATGTAGAATATATGATGATTGCACGATTACCACTTGTATCATAGACTATTTATATACTTACTATAGGGATAATATAAAACTGCCTACCAATAGAGTAGTATTATTAATACATCGAATTTTTTGGGGAAAGTTATGAAACAATTGAAAAAAAAAAAGAAGTGGTACTGGAATCATTTGACCTATATGCGCAAATGGAATTCGGGCAAATCTTCCCCCGGAGTAGAACAAGAACCTAAAAGAATTGAAAGGGTCCATTCAGGAACAAGAAAATTACATCGTAATTCAAATTTCGATGAAACAATACATCAATGAGAAGTTAGTTCAATAAGTTCATAAAATTCTTTTTCATATTCTACATTATAGAATATAGGGAAGGGGGCAAAACTCATGTTAAAAAAAAAAGAAATAGAACTGGAATCAATACATTGATTTTTTTTTCGCAATTCTTTCGAACCGTATGCATCCAAAGGTGCACGTACGGTTCCTCAGGGATACAATTTTTCCCTAATCAACCGACTTCATCGAGAAAGATTACTTTTTTTAGGCCAAGAGGTTGATAGCGAGATCTCGAATCAACTTGTTGGTCTCATGGTATACCTCAGCATAGAGGATGATACTAGAGATCTTTATTTGTTTATAAATTCTCCAGGCGGATGGGTAATACCAGGAATAGCCATTTATGATACTATGCAATTTGTGTCACCGGATGTACATACAGTATGTATGGGATTAGCCGCTTCAATGGGATCTTTCATTCTGGTTGGAGGAGAAATTACCAAACGTCTAGCATTCCCTCACGCTTGGCGCCAATGAGTTTTTTTTTATTTGAGAAAAAAATACTATGCCTTCGCTGTATCGAATATGAATCAAATAAAGAATAAGTAATAATAGCATGGCACTTCGAGTTCGATATGAACAAACCATTAGTGTTTTTTTTTCTAACATGAGATTTTGTATCGAGATAGTAGTATGAAAGAAGGTTTATTCCAAAATTGATTTTATGTGTCAAGCAAGAGTCAATTTCAGCGTCACAAACCATTATTCTTCCACACCAGAAGTATCTTTCTTATTTTTATGTTATGATAAGAAAGAGTCAAAAAAATAGAAAAAATAATTTTCTCCTTCTTGGATCATATCAAAAAGAAACTTTGGGATTGCTAAACCACAGACGAGATAAATAGATAAACATATAAAGCAACAGAACCATCATAGTATCTTTTTTACTACTACGAAGGGAAGGGTGGTAAATGGATCATTTAACGATTTGGATCGGATGGGTTCTTTTTCTTCTTTTCGATAGAATTTCTTCTATCGAATATCGAAAAGATAAATTCCATTGCAGAGCCGTATGCAATATACAAAAGATGCCCGTACGGTTGTTTAATTCTATTTTTTATTGTTATTTTGATTATCCCTTATTTTAACCCAATCGTGCGATATATAGATAGAAGAACCATTCATGATGTTATATCAATATCATCAGGGTTATGATTCACCAACCTGCTAGTTCTTTTTACGAGGCACAAGCAGGGGATTTTATTCTGGAAGCAGAAGAACTATTGAAGCTTCGCGAAACTCTCACAAAAGTTTATGTACAAAGAACGGGCAACCCTTTATGGGTTATATCCGAAGATATGGAAAGGGATGTTTTTATGTCAGCAACAGAAGCCCAAGCTTATGGCATCGTTGATCTTGTAGCAATCGAAAATGAAAATACTAGGGATTCCATATAAATATAAGAATTCCGTTTCAAAATTTGAAATTTCCGTGTGAATAGAAATCATTCATAATCATCAACCATCAGGTTAAGATCGATCTAAGCCAACCCGCTCTATTCTATCTAGAATGAGATTCTATAGACACACCATGCCAACCATTAAACAACTTATTAGAAACGCAAGACAGCCAATAAGAAATGTCACGAAATCTCCCGCTCTTCGAGGATGTCCTCAGCGTCGAGGAACATGTACTAGGGTGTATGTGCGACTCGTTCAGTTCAGATCATGATGAGTTTGAAGAAATGCAAAAGTATCAACGACCACTATCAATGAATTAGGATAGATAGAGTGGAAGACGGCCATTTCATTTACTAGTATCTAAAAATGAAGATTTCTCATCTATCTAATTATGTTATGAATTTATGGTTTCTATTGGTGCAAATCCAATCACTCCGTTTGAGATGAGAAGGAATTCTCCATTGGTAACAAATAGTTATCCATTAAGCGGAGGAAAAAGGTTATGCTCCTATTCCTTTTCTTGAAAAAACGGACTAACAAGGTCAGCTACCTAGCCAACTTTCAGAATTAAATGCCGTCACTGTATGGATAGCTTTTTTTGTGAAAAGGACTATTACTTTCTAATTAGAATTGAAAAAATAATTCTAATTGAAAAATGGATGGGTAGAGCCAAAGAGTGTGAACTATACAAGTTCACAATAAAATTCGATGAAATGAAAGAAGAGGCTCCGGTGTATAGAGAGGACCTCACCGTTTCAGAAGTTGCCATAGAAACGAGGAAACCCACTATTCTTTTTTATTTAGTAGCAGTCGAATTTCTTATTTACAGGCGAGATACCTTAGAAGAAAGAAAAAATCGTGGTCGGGAAGGTCATAGTCGCAAAAGCCATTGGAATTTATATTTTATATATTGGAAGAATCCGTTTTGTTATTAATTGACCGGAAGAAAAGGATGACTGAAAGAAGAGAAATCAATTAGTTATTCAAGAAAGTTTCATTTGATTCAATGACCAGAGTTAAACGAGGATATACAGCTCGGAGACGTCGAAAAAAGATTCGTTTATTTGCATCAACCTTTATAGGGGCTCATTCAAGACTTACTCGAACGACTATTCAACAAAGAATGAGAGCTTTGGTTTCCTCTCATCGAGATAGGAGCAGGAAAAAGAGAGATTTTCGTCGTTTGTGGATCACTCGGATAAATGCGGTAACTCGTGAGGATAGGCTATTCTATAGTTATAGCCTATTCATCAACAATCTGTACAAGAGACAATTGCTTCTGAATCGTAAAATACTTGCGCAAATAGCCCTATCAAATAAGAATTGTTTTGATATTATTTCAAATAAAATCATCAATCAAAAATAAAAAAAAAAATACAAATCAAATAAGGGAATAAAAGAATCTTAATAGAATCTATTATACATGAAACAAGAATGATTGAAACAGGATTTCCCGGAGAAAGGACTCCGGGAAGATAGAATAAAAAGAAATTAAGATTTGAGTAGTAAGAATAAACGAACATTTTTCAATAAAAAAAGATTTCTTCCCCATTTTTCCTTTTTTATAATACAAGAATCAAATCTGGATTCTATTTTTTTCGAGCAAAAATTAATATAAGCTTGAGTCCTCAATTGGAGTTTTGAGGAGTATATCTATTTGTTTTTGGTTCTAGGACCAGTAGTTCTAGGGATCGACTCCACTCTCTCCAATTGTTTCTCATTATTACGAAAAGGTAACAAAGATAAAATACGAGCTTGTTTTATAGCAATAGTAATTAATCGTTGTTGTTTCAAGGTCAACCTATTCGTCCGTCTAGATAAGATTTTTCCTTGTTCACTAAGAAATCGACTAATTAAACTCATGTTTCTATAATCGATTCGATCCCCCGATCCAATTGGGGGTAAACGCCTACGAAAAGATCGCTTGGATTTACGAAAAGGTTGTTTGGATTTATCCATGGTTTGCTTATTCCTTGTTTGTTTATTCCTTCTATATAAAAGAATCTATAAAATAGAATTCTCTTTTTTTTTCTGATTTATTTAAGATTCGACCAAAATAGGATTTGGTTTGTATTATATATGTTAAGATGTAAAGTTCTTACTCTTCCCGCTACTTGGAAAAATCACACACACATTCCGTTCCACCTATTTCTTTATTTCCCCATGAATCGTATACTTTTGACAATAGCGACAAAATTTTCTAAATTCTAGTCGATTGGGTGTATTGTGTCGATTCTTTTGAGTAATATATCTAGAAATGCCCGGCGATTCTTTATTGATACCCTTTCGAACACAACAGGTACATTCCAAAATCACTATAATTCTGATATCTTTACCCTTGGCCATGAACCTCCTTTTCATTTTGGATCGACTTCACTTTAGAACTCTCTTCATTTTCTTTTTGATCCGAACCAAATAAAAAAAATCTAGATTCTATATCTAGACTATATTAATAAAAGTTACTAACTAGAAATGTAATTTGTAAATATTTTCTTTTTCTAATTATTAGAATTCGAATCACTTCGGAGTACTATAAATCTAAAATAGAATTACTATGAATAACTATAACTATAAAGAAAAAGAGTCATATTCATTAATAGAAGAATATTCAGAATATCATAATAATTAATTAATACAATTTTTTCTAACTATGAATTATTTCTATCCTAATCTCAGTATTTTATTCTTTCTATGTTAAAATTTCGTCGCCCCTAGACTGGATCCACATTTCCATTTCTTTTCCAAAAAATTCTATCGTAGATTCACTGTATTTTGACTGATCAATACAAGAATTCAATCAGGATGAAAAAAAGGGGAATGACAAGGCATCCGGAAATAAACGATTAATTTCTATCAATAGACCTGCTAAAGACCCAAACCATAGAGTGGTTAGCACAGGTGCCGTTGAGAGATATGTTTTTATATCTCGCATTTAAAATCCTCCTTCTTCTTTTATTTTCTATTTTTTTCTTATTTATTTTAATTCTTTATTTGTATTGTATATTGTAATACATATATAGTCCTAGTTCGATATTATAATACATAGATCATAGATAACCCGATATTTTAGTTCAAGATCATTTGTTTTTGCTTGAAAAAAAATTAGAATTAGGAATTACTAAATAAAATGCATATGTACAATGACCCAGCAGATTCAATTTTTCCGTTCCCTAAAAAAATGACAAGAACATTTTCTACCTATATAGATAGGTAGAGCAAAAAAGAAGGATGTGGAAAACAAGACATGTATTTTATACAATGACACTGTACAACAATTTTTAAAAGGGATGTAGCGCAGCTTGGTAGCGCGTTTGTTTTGGGTACAAAATGTCACAGGTTCAAATCCTGTCATCCCTACCTATTCTTTCTCCTATGGAGGATTCATTGAGTAAGATCGGGAAATTTTGGACATAATTTTTCGTTTATATATATATATATACTATATGTACATGTACATAAGACCCCTCGGGGATAAAAAAATCCTTTTCTTTACACTTTACAATCGTATCTACTGTTATAGGATATAAGAAAGCGCTCTTAGTTCAGTTCGGTAGAACGCGGGTCTCCAAAACCCGATGTCGTAGGTTCAAATCCTACAGAGCGTGATTCCGTTTATGTTATGTCGAATTACAATGAAATAACTTAATAAAACAAAGTCTAATTGCAACTTAAATTTGACCTCCTCCTTGTAGGAGGTCAATCAAAAAAAGAAATGTTACTCAATCAAAGGTCCAACTGATCACCGCGCCTGTATTGTAAATATGCAGTTACAAATAATCCTGTTAAAGTAATAGGAATTAGACCTAAGACGATTCCAAATAGAAAAACTTCAATCATTTTGATTTTTTTTAGGGAATAAAAAGATAGGTAAGATCTATCCCTAAATATTAATCTGAATTATCCATGAATCTCAATGACCGGGAATTCGCAATTGAGAACCGTAGAATAACTGAAATAAAATATTCTGAGAGGCTTTGATTTTTCTTTTTGTAAATTGTTTATTGAATTTCATTCATTTCAAATAAGTCGTATCTTGTTCAAACCAATAAATATAGCTGGGGTTATAGTTGAAGCAGCCAGTAAAAAACCAAAATAACTAGTTAGAATAGGCATGAAAGAGCTAAATTAGATATGTTCTTTTAATACATATATGAATAAAACATTTACCTAAGTCTCAATCCAGATATGACGGTAATAAAAACGAATTTAAAGAATTCGTTTAGTTTCAAACGATCTCTTTTTCTCTTTTCGCAAATACTTGAAATACTAAATATAAAAAAGAATAATAAAAAATATGAAATCTAATTCTATATATTAATTCCATTTAACCAATGAAAAATAAAATAGTAAAGAATGAAATAGATAGGGATAGTAATAAGAATTTCCATTTAGAATAATTATTATTTAGAATAGTAATAATAGCTTCAGTTTAGAAGTTCAAAGTGAAATAGTATTAGCATATTTATTCTATGAACGAACAATTACCAATTACTTGAATAAAACGAGAGGATTCAAAAAAATAAAATATGAACCGAACCACCAAAAGGTTTTATAGATTTAAAATAACATATAATGGAATTTTCTGAATATAATGAGATCTTTCAATCATGATATCTCTCATTAATTATGGAAGCCCATCCATTCAAGATCTTTACTTTCTATTACTATGATGAATTCACTAATATAAACCTTACTTAATCTTATATTCTAACATTCTAAGGAAAATACATTTATACATAGACAAGGAAGATATAGCAATAGCATTTTATTTCGGTAATGATCGAGGCTGCGTTGCTGTGCTAGAGGGAGGATAGCTATACTGATTCGGTCTACTCTAAATACACCTTTGGTACAAAATTGACGATCTCACAAAGATTCAGTATCAGTAGTTTTAAATTTACTGATTCCATCTTTCACGGAATCGGCCCGCCTTTTTTTTTGAAACATATAAGAATTTGTGGAGCTCAGCATGTCTGGAAGCACGGGAGAACGTTCTTTTGCTGATATTATTACTAGTATTCGATACTGGGTCATTCATAGTATTACTATACCTTCCCTATTCATTGCGGGTTGGTTATTCGTCAGTACGGGTTTAGCTTACGATGTTTTT